TTCTCATTTTTAATCCCACAAGGTTTAATAACAATTCGATTGACCTTTTGATAGAATTGCTATGCTTAGTGTGTGACTCGTTGGTTTTTGTTAAAATTGAGACTCAAAAAAAGAAAGAACGTATAGTCCGAAGTATGAACTAATAATTCTAGAACTAATAACCAACTCATCGCATCACATTATCTGGATCCAAAGAAGCAGTCAAGATATACTATTTTAGTCCTATCATTGTAGCAACTGAAAGTTTTGTTGAAATAAAGAATTCATTAGATTTATTGTCAAACAAAATAAAAATATAAAAAAGAGAAGAGAAAAGGATACGGATAAACGGAAAGGTGAGAGAAAGAAAAAAAGAATAGAAAAGATATAGAATTCCAATATGTAAGGTCTTTGAAACATCTTATCATGTAATAAAGCATCAATATGGATTCACACATAATTATATGAATCAGTTCATAGAAAATAAAGAGCTTCGGACCAATAACGACTAGGAGGATTGGATCAATAAGAAATTTTATTACGAGCTCCGTTGTATAATTCAGACCTAACCATTACATTAATAAAGAAGCGATGGGAACGATGGAACCCGTGAATACATACATAAGATTCAATTGAAAATGAATCCTGACGATTCATTGGGAAGGATGGCGGAACGAACCCGAAACCAATTCATATCTTATGAACAGGAATAAACTAACTCTACAACTGAATATAGATATTGAAAGAGTAAATATTCGCCCGTGAAAATTATTTTTTCTTTTTATTAGAAAAAAATTTCGAAAAAAAAAGAAAAATAAAAAATATATATACAAAAATAAAGGACTAAACTAGATATTTATTGAAAATTGAGTTATATACTCAAATAAAAAATAAAATATCTAGTGAACTATATGAATCCAAAAGAATTTTTTCATTCGCGAGGAGCCGGATGAGAAGAAATTTTCACGTCCGGTTCTGTAGTAGAGATGGAATTACAAAAAAACCATCAACTATAACCCAAAAAGAACGAGATTCCGTAAACAACACAGAGGAAGAATGAAGGGAATATCTTATCGGGGAAATCGTATTTGTTTCGGAAGGTATGCTCTTCAGGCACTTGAACCTGCTTGGGTTACGTCAAGACAAATAGAAGCAGGTCGGCGAGCAATGACACGAAATGCACGTCGTGGTGGAAAAATATGGGTACGTATATTTCCTGACAAACCTATTACAGTAAGACCCGCCGAAACGCGTATGGGTTCGGGGAAAGGATCTCCCGAATATTGGGTAGCTGTTGTGAAACCAGGTCGAATACTTTATGAAATAAGCGGAGTAGCAGAAAATGTAGCCCGAAGAGCTATCGCAATAGCAGCATCCAAAATGCCTATACAAACTCAATTCATTATTTCAGGATAAGAATGTAGAACGAAATGTAGAACTAAAGGAAATGGATCTTTGGGATAAACAACAGCTTTCAATTATTTTTTGACAAACAATATTTCTTTTTCTTTTTCACCCTTTGCATTTATTTTTGTATCGAAAGAACAGATAAAAAAAATATGATTCAACCTCAGACCCATTTGAATGTAGCAGACAACAGCGGGGCTCGGGAATTGATGTGTATTCGAATCATAGGAGCTAGCAATCGTCGATATGCTCGTATTGGTGACGTTATTGTTGCTGTGATCAAAGAAGCCATACCCAATACGCCCTTAGAAAGATCAGAAGTGATCAGAGCTGTTATTGTACGTACCTGTAAAGAACTCAAACGCGACAACGGTATGATAATACGATATGATGACAATGCTGCAGTTATCATTGATCAAGAAGGAAATCCAAAAGGAACTCGCATTTTTGGTGCGATTGCCCGTGAATTAAGACAAAAATTTACTAAAATAGTTTCACTAGCTCCTGAAGTATTATAAGATGAGAGATAGTATATTTAAATGAAATAGTAGACTGTGTATCACGTATATACCTTTCCTTGTTGAATTTTTTCATTTAATAATAAACTAATAAAATAAAAAGACATGTTGATTATATCAAATTGTGGGAGCACCACTGATTTTAGTTCATCATGGGTAGGGACACGATTGCTGATATAATAACTTCTATCCGAAATGCGGACATGAATAGAAAAGGAACAGTTCGAATAGTATCTACTAACATCACTGAAAACGTTGTTAAAATACTTTTACGAGAAGGCTTTATTGAAAATGCAAGAAAACATCAAGAAGGAAACAAATATTTTTTGGTTTTAACTCTCCGACATAGAAGAAATAAGAAAGGGCCTTATCGAAATACTTTCTATTTAAAAAGAGTCAGTCGACCTGGTCTACGAATCTATTCTAACTATCAACAAATTCCTCGAATTTTAGGTGGAATGGGAATTGCAATTCTTTCTACCTCGAGAGGTATAATGACAGATCGGGAGGCTCGACTAGAAAGAATTGGCGGAGAGATTTTATGTTATATATGGTAATCCCTAGAATATCCGAATTGAATCCAAAATTTTCTATTTGTGAACAAAAAAACAGAAAAGAGTCTAATATCACTTCTCGATTCGTTGATATTTTAAGGGGGTTTTACCTGAGATGAAAGAACAAAAATGGATTCATGAAGGTTTGATTACCGAATCACTTCCTAACGGTATGTTCTGGGTTCGTTTAGATAATGAAGATCTGATTCTAGGTTATGTTTCAGGAAGAATACGACGTAGTTCTATACGAATCCTACCGGGAGATAGAGTTAAAGTTGAAATAAGCCGTTATGATTCAACCAGAGGTCGTATAATTTATCGACTCCGGAACAAGGATTCAAACGATTAAGCAATTTTTCAATTTCAACACTCCTTCCTACAAGAATACAATTTGAAGTTCAAAAAAAATATCAAGAAACTAATTTTCTTCCAAGAAATAGATTCAAAATGAAAACTAAGGAATAAAAAATATGAAAATAAGGGCTTCGGTTCGTCCAATTTGTGAAAAATGTCGACTGATCCGCAGACGGGGACGAATTATAGTAATTTGTTCTAATCCAAAACATAAACAACGACAAGGATAATAATTCTACTATACTAAAACTAAGAACGAAAAGGAATTTTCTAAAAAAATGTCTAAAAGATTTGATTGATGTAAAAAAAGGAAGGATTTGTTTTGACATGAAATGGATATATCCATATATCTTTGACTCATATTTATGAGATGATAAAATATGGCAAAACCTATACCAAAAATCGGTTCACGTAAAAATGGACGTATTAGTTCTCGTAAAAGTGCACGGAAAATACCAAAGGGCGTTATTCATGTTCAAGCAAGTTTCAATAATACTATTGTGACTGTTACAGATGTACGAGGTCGAGTGGTTTCTTGGGCTTCCGCTGGTACTTGCGGATTCAGGGGCACAAAAAGGGGGACACCTTTTGCGGCTCAAACTGCCGTAGGAAATGCTATTCATACAGTGGTGGAACAGGGTATGCAACGTGCAGAAGTCATGATAAAGGGTCCTGGTCTTGGAAGAGATGCAGCATTACGAGCTATTCGGAGAAGCGGTATACTATTAAGTTTCGTACGAGACGTAACCCCTATGCCACATAATGGCTGTAGGCCTCCTAAAAAAAGACGCGTGTAAAAATAAGAATTCAAGAGATTTCAAGAGAAATAAATGATTCAAAGATATTATCAATTTTGTAAAATATTACTATGGTTCGAGAGAAAATAAGAGTATCTACTCGGACACTACAGTGGAAGTGTGTTGAATCAAGAACGGATAGTAAATGTCTTTATTATGGGCGCTTTATTCTCTCTCCACTTATGAAAGGTCAAGCGGATACAATAGGCATTGCAATGCGAAGAGCGTTACTTGGAGAAATAGAAGGAACATGTATTACACGTGCAAAATCTGAGAAAATACCACATGAATACTCTACCATAATAGGTATTCAAGAATCAGTACACGAAATTTTAATGAATTTGAAAGAAATAGTATTGAGAAGTAATCTATATGGAATTTGTGAGGCGTCCATTTGTGTTAGGGGCCCCAAACGCGTAACTGCTCACGATATCATCTTGCCAACTTATGTAGAAATCGTTGACAATGCGCAACATATAGCTAGCTTGACGGAACCGATTGATTTGTGTATTGGATTACAACTCGAAAGAAATCGCGGATATCATATAAAAGCGCCAAATCACTCTCAAGACGGAAGTTATCCCATAGATGCTCTATTCATGCCTGTTCGAAACGTGAATCATAGTATTCATTCTTATAGAAATGGAAATGAAAAACAAGAGATACTTTTTCTCGAAATATGGACAAACGGCAGTTTAACTCCGAAAGAAGCACTTTACGAGGCCTCCCGGAATTTAATTGATTTATTTATTCCTTTTCTACATGCAGAAGAAGAAAAATTACATTTAGAAGACAATCAACAGAAAGTTTCTTTACCCTTTTTTACCTTTCACAATAGATTGGCTGAAATAAGAAAAAACAAAAAAAAAATAGCATTTAAATATATTTTTATTGACCAATTAGAATTGCCACCTAGGATCTACAATTGCCTCAAAAAATCCAATATACATACATTATTGGACCTTTTGAATAACAGTCAAGAAGATCTTATTAAAATGGAATATTTTCACATAGAAGATGTAAAACAAATATTTGGGACTCTAGAAAAGCATTTCGGAATTGATTAAAAAAAAATTGATTGAATTTTACAGAATAGATCCACAATTTAATTGAATAAAATATGATGTATCTAGGGAAAATACACTTTGAAGCGACTATTCCCTAGATACACACGTCGTATTATTTCACAATTGAATCAATTTAATTTAAAAAAGACCTAAAGTTAGGGATTTATCAATGGGTAATGTTGCTCCAATACCTAACCAAAGAGCCACTACGGTACCAACCAAAAAGACAGTTGTAGCTACTGGACGACGAAATGGATTTTGGAATTTATTAACATTCTCTAAAAAAGGAACTGTTAATAATCCCGCAGGTACGGAAACCATTAA